ATTGCCACAGCCATAGATATAGGGATTTTGAGAATACGCCTTAATGACCAATGGTTAACGATGGCCTTGATGGGCGGTTTTGCTAGAATAGGAAATAATGAGATCACTGTTTTAGTGAATGATGCGGAAAAGAGTATTGACATTGATCCACAAGAAGCTCGTAAAACTCTTGAAATGGCGGAAGATAACTTGAAGAAAGCCGAAGGCAAGAGGCAAACAATTGAGGCAAATCTCGCTCTCAGACGAGCTAGGACACGGGTGGAGGCTATCAATGGGATGGCGTAACTAGTCGGTGCGTCCGAGTAAGAGTAATCAAAAGGAAGCTCTTTTGATTACTCTTACTCGGATTGAATAAAATCAAAATATCAAAATTAAGTAAAAAATTAAGTAAAATCGATTAAATTCAAAAATGAAATAGAAAATAGAGAACGAGAATAGGATGGAAAAGATACAAAATCAATAAAAAAAAGAGTGAGTATAAAAACTTATTCGATACCCGAGTCAAGTTAGATACCTTAGATACCAAAGCCAATCGTATCGAATAAGTTTTTACGTTATACCTACTATTGGATTTGAACCAATGACTCCCGCCGTATGAAAGCAATACTCTAACCACTGAGTTAAGTAGGTTATTTATCATTACAAATTATCATTCCAAAGAGAAAGAATGGACTCATGGAGTCGAATTCTAAATTGAATTATAAATTAAATATTCTTGATAAGCAATACCAATCAAAGAGATAGGAGATTTGGATCATGGAATATGTGTCTTGACAAGAAAGTCTCTACATGTTAAAATGTGTATAACAAGGGCTATAGCTCAGTTAGGTAGAGCGCCTCGTTTACACGTGCGCCAATGTTTTTCAGAGAAGTCCATCATAGAATCAAAAGAATCGATCTTATTGAGAAATCAAATCGACGTCTTACTCCATTCCTTTTAAGGAACAAAAGAGGAAAACAATAGCCTGACAAAGGGTTCGGTACGATTTTGGCGTCCATTTAAGTAGGCCCAAACAGAACCATCATTGATTTGAGATATTGATAAGGTGAATACCCAGTCTATTCAATGCTAGGCATAATGAGTATAAGAGCTCAAAAAATTTTCTTTTCGTCCTATCCTATGAACTTTAAGGTGTATGAAGTTTCCTATTTCCTATTTTATACTTTAAGTTAAGCAGGACGATAGAGACTCCATTTAACTTCGGTTGATCTAGGCCAAAAGCATACCTACATCAGGATAACTCTTCTTTGAAACACTTTGGTAGTGCTTCTGAATCGGAATCAAAATAATGAATCAGAGCACATGGAGCCGTCTATTATCTTCTATTATCTATTTATATTTATGTTATTATATTAATGCTTTTTATTAACATTTTAACATGAATATAATAGTAAATATAATAGTAAGAAGTAAGAAAAAATCATGGTAGACTGGCTGATATTTCTATCAGTTAATGAAAGAGCCCAATGCAAAAAAAATGCATGTCGGGTCTTTGAAACAGTTCGAATCATTTTGACAACAATAAGTTGGATCTGTTTTACCGAGAAGGTCTACGGTTCGAGTCCGTATAGCCCTAAAATATTTTTAATATTTTAAATATAACTATCTAAAATACTAAAATAAACTATATAGATTCTAAAAAATAGATTTTTAAATAAAAAATGGATTTCTAATATTATTTATTGCATTGCTACTAAAAATAATAATAAAAAAAAAAATAAATGAAGTGAAAGCTAAAAAATACTATTTGTATATGTATAAGTTATAAGAGCAATTTCTATTTAGCGAAATAGAAATCAAATTGAAGTCAATTCTAAACAAAAATAGAACGGAAAGCTTCTAGTCAATGAATCGTGAAAAGAGACATGTCCTACAGTAAACAAAGGAAACTTAGGTGGTTCAAGCAAAATGAAGTCTCGTTTTTCCTAAACATCGATGGATAACTTTACAATAAATTCCAATTCAAATTGTTCAAATTGGCGAATCCCATATATTTTATATTTTCTACGTTCCTAGGAGTGCTTTTATGGTTCTGCTTTACGAATACGATCTTTTCTGGGCATTTCTAATAATCTCAAGTGTTATCCCTATTTTGGCATTTCTAATTTCCGGCGTTTTGGCCCCCCTTAACAAAAGGCCAGAGAAGCTGTCGAGTTATGAGTCGGGTATAGAACCAATGGGCGATGCTTGGTTACAGTTTAGAATCCGTTATTACATGTTTGCTCTCGTTTTTGTTATTTTTGATGTTGAAACGGTTTTTCTTTATCCGTGGGCAATGAGTTTTGATGTAGTAGGAGTATCCGTATTTATAGAAGCTTTCATTTTTGTGCTTATCCTAATTGCCGGTTTAGTTTATGCATGGCGCAAAGGAGCATTAGAATGGTCTTAGCTTGTTGAATATTGAATTGAGACAAAGACAATAAAATAAAATAAAAAGAAAGTAAAAAAAAAACATTGAAATGAGAGCGTTATGAATTCCATTGCGTTTCCCTTACTTAA